ATTGGTAATTCCATCAATTATTCGTCTATCAAAAAAATAAGACAATTGAGCTAATCTTCTTATACCTTCAATTAAAGAGATTTCATAAAAAGCATCTATATACCCACGATTATAAGACCAGTCATATATCGCATTTATTATTTTGTCCCTAAGAATTCTCTGAGGACCTTTTTTCACGAGTGAATTGAGAAAGTTCAAATTTTGTAATGATGAATAAACAGGCTTGTATAAAGAAGATGCTAAAAATATTCCGAAATATGCTATACTGACTGAGAAAACTCCGTTTGTTACAAATTCATACCACCCCTCGGAATGATTTGAGGTTTGATGCAAAAGATTTAAAGACGGAATTAACAGTTTAGATAATGTATCCAACTGAATTTCTTCTTGATTAAATAGATTGAAAGGAATTCCTATACTTCCAATAAACAAAGTAAATAGTACCAAGACAAGCATAGGAAATAACATAGTATTATCCGATTCATGAGGATACGAGACAATTTTTTTAGTACCCCAAAATTTTATATTAATAAAAGGTTGCGTCATATTTCTTACATTACCCTCAATTTGGTATGTTTTCTTCCAAAAAAAAGAAGCCTTTTCATTATTTATCATTGGTGATAAAGTTACTAAAGAGTTTTCTTTTTTAAACATTTTCGATCCTTCTTTACCCCATAGCGAGAATGAGCTGTTTTTTTTAGCACTGTAATTTTGAAAATGAACATTTAAATGCCCTTCAAACGTAAGTAAATAAACCCGAAACATATAAAATGCAGTTAATCCTGCTGTGAAACAAGCTATTATTGCGAAAACTGGTGAATACAACCAACTATCACTAAGGATTTCATCTTTGGACCAAAAGCAGGCGAGGGGTGGAATACCACAAAGGGAAAGAGTTCCTAAAAAAAAAGCGTTTTTTGTAATTGAAACATGCTTTGTTAAACCACCCATAAGAGCCATATTTTGACTCTTATCTGGAGAATAACCAACAATAGCTTCCATTGAATGGATAATGGATCCTGATCCTAAAAACAACAATGCTTTAGAATAGGCATGAGTAATCAAATGAAAAAGTGCGGCTCGATAAGATCCCATACCTAGAGCTAACATCATATAACCTAATTGAGACATTGTAGAATAGGCTAAACTTCTCTTAATATCTTTTTGAGCAAGAGCTAAAGTAGCCCCCAAAAGTACTGTTATTATACCGATCAAAGCTATTAGATTCATTATATAAGGTATAATTAGGAAAATAGGAAGAAGCCGAGCTACAAGAAAAATCCCCGCTGCTACCATAGTAGCAGCATGGATGAGAGCCGAAATAGGAGTGGGTCCTTCCATGGCATCGGGTAACCATATATGAAGGGGAAATTGTGCTGATTTAGCAATTGCACCAGAAAATAATAGGAAGGCACACAATGTAACAAATAAAGAATTAATTTTATTATAACAAATCAAGTTATTAAAAATTTCGAACAAATCTCGAAAGTCGAAACTACCCGTTATCGAATAAAAACCTAAAATTCCTAATAATAATCCAAAATCCCCTATACGATTAGTTACAAATGCTTTTTGACAAGCACTCGCTGCAATAGGTCGTGTAAACCAAAAACCTATTAATAGGTAAGAACACATTCCAACCAATTCCCAAAAAATATAAATTTGTATCAAATTAGAACTAGTAACTAATCCCAACATTGAAGTATTGAAAAAGGTCATATAAGCCAAAAATTTCAAATAACCTTGATCATGAGACATATAATTGTCACTATAAATAAGAACTAGAATTCCAACAGTAGTAATTAATATTAATAAAATAGAAGTAAGTGGGTCGATCAAATATCCAAATTCTAAAGAAAAATCGTTATTGATAGCCCAAGACCATACATATTGAAAAATAGGACTACTATTTACTTGCTGAATAGACAGATGGATCGAAAAAAGCATAACTATACTTAAGAAGAAAATACTCGGAAAAACCCATATACGGCGAAGTTTTTTTGTTGCCGTCGGAAAAAGCAAGAGTCCCATTCCTATTAACACGGGAACCGGAAGCGTAATTAAAGGTAAAATCCATGAATATTGATATGTATGTTCCATAAAAAAAATGAAATTCTTGTTATTTTGAATTAATTGTTTCTTGTTTCTGATTCATCTGCTCTTATCTCTTTTTAATTTTAATTAAAGGGGCAAAAAAAAATAAGAATTAAAGAATAAAGATATAAAAAGAAAAGTCAAATAGAATTTTTTTTCTTAATCTTAATTTTTTCTGAAAATTTCCCCAATACTTCACATATTTAAGTTAGAATAGACCAAAAAATCAAATAATATGGATAGTTTGAGATACTTGTGGAAAAAAATACTTATTCTAAATAAAATTAGAAAATTTGAAATTGAACTATATATTGTAGATTAAAAAAATTATATACATAGAAAAAAAAGAAAAATTTAGGGCAAAAATTGAATTCTATTTTATTTTGATAGAATTGATAAAAACGATAGTTTTTTCCGGATCCTTATTTGAATGAAGAATTTTTATTCAAAATCATTAACTAGTGTTTTGGGAACTACTTTATTACCTCGATTAGAGAGCATTAAGGTACTTGAAAATTTACCCTTTCATAGCATCAAAAGAAATAATTACTAAAGATTTTTTACATAAGATGTTTTTTTATAAAAGAATAAAATTCTATATTTTTTAACAAATTATCTAATAGTTTCAGTCGAATTTGAAAATTAAAATTTAATTAGGTATACTTTTTCTTCGAGTTTACCCAATTACTAGAAAAAAATATTAAAAATTTTTAGGATACATAAGGTTTATTTTCTTAAATTTTTTGATATATTTTATTACATGTAGAAATTTATATGAAAAAAAAAAAGGAAAGAAATAGAAAGAAAAATCAAAGCAGATAATCTTGTGATGTTTTTTATAATTTAGAAATTAAATAGCTAGATAATTAAGTAGTAAAGAATACTTTTTAAAAATATTTTTTAACAATAGATGTCTTTCACATCCAATTATAAAAAAATTAATTTTTTTTTGAATGGCAGTTCCAAAGAAACGTACTTCTATATCAAAAAAGCGTATTCGAAAACAGATTTGGAAAAGAAAAGGATATTGGGTAGCGTTGAAAGCTTTTTCGTTAGCCAAATCTGTTTCTGCTGGAAATTCAAAAGGCTTTTTGTACGACAAATAAAAAAAAGAAATATTGGAATAATATAACTCGACTTGGCATTAGAAACGGTCTAATTTCATTTTCGAATCTCATTTAGAGTTTTTTTTTTCTAATTTAGAATGGACTCCATTTATTAGTTCTATCTACTATTTTATTATTCATATTTTATGTTCTAAATTTAGAGTATAAATTAGAAATTTTATCAAAAAAGATTTCCATTCTTTAATATTTTGAACTAATTACTAATCAATATTAAATTGAACTTCTTTTCCTTTTCTGATATCTCTAGCCTCTAAAATTTTTTGTCTACTGAATTCGAAGTACTTTGTGTTTTCAAAAAAACAATAAAGATAAGAAACAAAGTTCTATTGTTCTTTGTAGGATATTTTCTAATTTATACGATGGGGTTTTTTTTCCCCATCGACTTTCTTGTCACAACTACAATATTAAAAAAAATTAATTAATAAGTTTTGTCTTTTTTTATAGTATTTGAAACATAAAAGGAACAATCTTTAGTCAAAAGAAATCGTTTCTTAAAAGAAAAGAACTTTTTAATAAAAATGTGTTAATTCTGAATGAATTTTTTATATTCGATTCCTATGCCATGGCTGGAAGAGAAATCTAAAGTATATATATTAAATAAAAAATTAGACAAGTTAGACAAGATTTTTTTATTAAAGTATAAGGCAAAACTCGAAACATTTTTGTTAGATAATATGTCCAAATCAACACCTAATTGAGTTGTTAAATCTTAACACAAATTCACTATACACTGAAGAAAAAACTAACAATTAATACAATAAAGCATTTCCATAAATCCCTTGAATGGAATGTTCAAATTGTAACAAAAAAAATTATATTTTTTTGGAGGGGTCTTTTCAAGGATTATTAGAATTATTCGAGGAACGTTTAAATTTAGACCTTCCCCCTAATTTAACTAATTAATTTAACTGATTAAACGAATTTTTATTCATTAATTTGAATCATTCCTAACAAATATTGCATTGAATTAATTCCTTTTAAGCTCGACGATTGAATAAAAACGGGTTATTATGATTTTGAGCAAGCCGCTATGGTGAAATCGGTAGACACGCTGCTCTTAGGAAGCAGTGCTAGAGCATCTCGGTTCGAGTCCGAGTAGCGGCATAACATCTTTTCGTTTTCAAAAGCATGCAAAAAGTCTTATAATGAATTTAATTTCTGATTTTAATTCTGTATAATCGAAGAACCTTTTTCCATTTTTACATATGATATTTTTGACTTTAGAACATCTATTAACTCATATATCTTTTTCAGTCGTTTCTGTTGTAATTCTAATTCATTTGATAACTTTATTAGTTAACGAATTCTTAGGCCCATATGATTCGTCCGAAAAAGGCATGTTAACTACTTTTTTCTGTATAACAGGATTATTAGTTACTCGTTGGGCTTATTCAGGACATTTACCGTTAAGTGATTTATATGAATCATTAATTTTTCTTTCATGGGGTTTCTCTATTATTCATATGATTCCCTATTTTAAAAAGTATAAAAATTATTTAAACGCAATAACCGCACCAAGTGTTTTTTTTACCCAAGGTTTTGTTACTTCGGGTCTTTTAACTGACATTCATCAATCTGAAATATTAGTACCTGCTCTCCAATCTCAGTGGTTAATGATGCACGTAAGTATGATGCTATTGGGCTATGCAACTCTTTTATGTGGATCATTACTATCAGTAGCACTTCTAGTAATTACATTTCGAAAGGTCATAAGAATTGTTGATAAAAAGAATAATTTAATAAAGAATTCCTTTTCCTTTGGTGAGATCCAAGACATGCGGGAAAGAAGCAATATTTTAAGAAAGACTTTTTTTATTTCTTCTAGAAACTATTACAGGTTTCAATTGATTCAACAGTTAGATCATTGGGGTTATCGTATTATTAGTATAGGTTTTGTTTTTTTAACAATAGGTCTTCTTTCAGGAGCCGTCTGGGCTAATGAAGCATGGGGATCATATTGGAATTGGGACCCAAAAGAGACTTGGGCATTTATTACGTGGATCGTATTCGCGATTTATTTTCATATTCGCACAAATAAATTCATGCAAGGTTTAAATTCCGCAATTGTTGCCTCTATCGGCTTTCTTATAATTTGGATATGCTATTTTGGAGTTAATTTATTAGGAATAGGACTCCACAGTTATGGTTCATTTACATTAACATCTAATTGAATTGAAAAAAAAAAAGAAGTTTGCCAAAAACAAAAATAAGGATAAAGTAGCATATACATATATAAGAAACTTCAGGTAAACCTATGAGAACTTTTTGAATCAAATAATGGAGTGATTCAAAAAGTTCTCATAAAAACCAAACATATCCGCTTAGAATTCTTTTTTTGAGTTTTTTGAGTGTAGGTCGGTTTTGAAAATTAAAAATACTATAATTTCCTTTTCATTTTCATTTTTTTTTTAACTACCTATAAAAATAATTAGATAGAATCGCTTCGACCTTGTCAACTGATAATGAGAAAACGAAATCCGGATAAATGCCAATAGCTATTACAGGCAAAAGCATAGAGATCGAAACAAATAACTCCCGTGGTCCAGAATCAAAAAAAGAAAAGTTTGGGACATTAAACAGCTTGTATCCATAGAACATCTGTCGTAACATAGATAATAAATAAATAGGAGTTAATATCATTCCAACAGCCATTATAACAATAACTAGTATTTTGGGTATTAAAAGATATTTTTGTCCGGTAATTATTCCAAAAAATACAACCAGTTCCGCAAAAAAACCACTCATACCCGGTAATGCAAGAGATGCTAGTGATAAGATACTGAACATTGTAAAAATTTTTGGCAGCGAGGTTGCCATTCCACCCATTTCGTCAAGATAAACAAGCCGTATTCTATCATAACTTGTTCCTGCTAAGAAAAAAAGTGCAGCGCCAATAAATCCATGGGATATTATTTGTACAATGGCCCCATTCAGTCCCAGATCACTTATAGAACAAATTCCTATAAGTATGAACCCCATATGAGATACAGAGGAATACGCTATTTTTTTTTTTAAATTTTGTTGACCAAAAGAAGTTGAAGCTGCGTAGATTATTTGGATTGCACCTACTATTATCAACCAGGAAGAAAAAAAAGAATGAGCGTGGGGTAATAATTCCATGTTGATTCGAATCAATCCATAGGCTCCCATTTTTAATAGGATTCCGGCTAGAAGCATACAAGTACTGTAATGCGCTTCTCCATGGGTGTCTGGTAACCATGTATGTAAAGGTATAATCGGTAATTTGACAGCAAAAGCAATAAAAAATCCAATATAGAATAGTATCTCTAAGGCCAAAGGATATGATTGATTAACCAATGTTGCAAAATTGAATGTGGGTTCATTAGAACCATATAAAGCGATACCTAAAGCTCCCATTAATAAAAAAACGGAACTTCCTGCAGTATACAAAATAAATTTTGTAGCTGAATACAGACGTTTCTTGCCCCCCCACATGGATAGAAGTAGATAAACAGGAATTAATTCTAACTCCCACATGATGAAAAAAAGTAAAAGATCTTGAGAAGAAAATAATCCTATTTGAGCACTATACATTGTTAACATCAGAAAATAGAATAATCGGGAATCCCGAGTGACTGGCCGAGCCGCTAAAGTTGCTAAAGTGGTGATAAACCCTGTTAATAAAACAGGTCCTATAGAAAGCCCATCTATTCCTAATCTCCAGTAAAAATCAAACAAATGGATCCATTTATAATCTTCTGTTAATTGCATTAATGGGTCGTCCAATTGGAAATAATAAGAAAATACGTAAGTCATTAAAAGGAGTTCTAAGATACATATACAGATGGTATACCATCTAATGATTTTATTTCCTCTCTGAGGGAAAAAGAAAATGAAAGAACCCGCGAATATCGGTAAAACTGCAAATAGTGTTAACCAAGGAAAAGAATTCGTGGTAAAGACAAGATACACTTGGACCAGAAAAACCCGTGCTCAAAAAAGTATTTTCTTTTCGAGCACGGGTTTTTGTCAGTAAACAAAAAATCAAATGTATTCAAGTGGATTTCTCTAGAAAGTGTCAATAACCTAGACCCATGCTTCGAGTTGTTTCATGCCATAAATAAACTCGAACGCTCAAAAAATCTGTTGGACAGGCGGATTCACATCTCTTACAACCGACACAGTCCTCTGTTCTTGGAGCAGAGGCTATTTGTTTAGCTTTACATCCGTCCCAGGGTATCATTTCTAATACATCTGTTGGGCAGGCTCGGACACATTGAGTACACCCTATACATGTATCATAAATCTTTACTGAATGTGACATTGGATTCTAATTTTTTTGAACGTCATAAAATTTCGATCTAGTATATTTCTAAATGAATCATATATTTCAATTTAAACACCAGACGAATCAATGATTTACCAGAATTCAATATAAAAATTCTGAATTACTTAGGAGATAAAGCCAAAATACTTTAATTTCTTACGTTTTCGAAAACATGATAGATATGTTATGTATGATATTGATACATGGCAATTTCGAATTGATAAATAATCTATTTTATATGATTAATACTATTTATTCAACAAATTCGATTGATTTATACGGGTAGATTTTCTATTACGATAAATTGACGAAACAATAGCTGGTCCAATAGCTGCTTCAGCGGCTGCGATACCTATAACAAAAATTGAGAAAATATTTCCTTTTAATTGACGACTATCAAAAAAATCGGAAAACGTTACGAAATTTATATTAATCGCATTCAGTATAAGTTCAAGACACATAAGGGCTCTAACCATATTTCGACTCGAAATTAAACCATAGATACCGATAGAAAATAAATAAGCACTCAACACAAGTACATGTTCGAGCATCATCGAACAACTCCTTATCAATTTTGATTTGTTTCAATATGAACAACAATTCAACATCAACCAATTGGATTAACTAGAAAAAGAATATCACAAGTACAGAACAAAAAAATATTGGTAATAAGAAATTTCTACATGAATAATATGCAATATAGAATCGAAAGATATGAATGTTAATAACACAGAAGAAAGTTTCTTTTTTGTTTTTTCCAATTCGAAATATTTTTTACTGACGAGCCATAGCAATCGCACCTATCAAAGCAACTAAAAGAATTATTGAAATAAATTCAAAAGGAAGAAAAAAATCTGTTGATAAATGAATTCCAATTTGTTGACCATTACTTATCAAATCTTGTTCTATAATCTGATTTCCTCTTGTAGTCCAAATAATCCCGTACCATGATGTATCTGAAATAATAGTAATTAGTAAAACAAAAATACTTGTACAAACTAAGGAAGTAACTCCGTCGCCAATAGTCCAAAGATTAAAATCTTTGTAATATTCTGAACCATTCATGAACATCACAGCAAATAGAATTAAAACATTTATAGCTCCCACATAAATAAGGAGCTGTGCAGCAGCTACAAAATGCGAATTTGATAAAATATAGAATAAAGATATACAAACAAGAACAAATCCCAATGAAAAGGCAGAAAAGATTGGGTTGGTAAATAATACTACTCCTAGACCCCCTAATATAAGACCGAATCCCAGAAAAATTAAAAGAAAATCATGTATTGGTCCAGGCAAATCCATTGTAGGTAAAATAAAAGATAAAAAATTGACTTTTTTTCATGAACTTCTTGATCCGACCAGGAAGAAATTTTTTATAATGGGCTCCTAATTGTTCCTATTTAATCAATCTTGAATCAAAAGGCTTTTTACCATTGAGGTGAGTTCCAAATTGTTCGAATTGTATAATCGTCAATTATTGACAGTGGTAAACGGCCTAAAGCAATTTGATTATAATTCAATTCGTGACGATCATACGTGGAAAGCTCATATTCTTCAGTCATTGATAAACAATTTGTTGGACAATACTCAACACAGTTGCCACAAAATATACAGATTCCGAAATCAATACTGTAATTAAGCAAGCGTTTCTTTCGAATGTCAGTTTCCAATTTCCAATCTACAACAGGTAGATTTATAGGGCATACACGAACACAGACTTCACAAGCAATGCATTTATCAAATTCAAAATGGATTCGACCCCGGAAACGCTCCGATGTGATTAATTTCTCATAGGGATATTGAATAGTTACGGGTAAACGATTTGTGTGGGATAAGGTAATCATAAAACTTTGCCCAATGTACCTTGCAGCTCGTATCGTTTGTTGACCATAATTCATGAATCCGGTTACCATAGGAAACATATCGAAATATCTATAAAAAACTTGATGTTTGTTTTTTTTTTTCTCTTGTTTGATACAAGTCGTGAATATCAAAAAATTCAAAAAGGATTTATTTATAGTGAAAGCAGTTGGGAAGAGGTTGTTAATAATAGATTACCAAGAGAAATAGGTAAAAGAAATTTCCATCCAAGATTTAAAAGTTGGTCCATTCTTAATCTAGGTAAAGTCCATCTTGTTGCGATAGAAATGAACAAAAACAAATAAGTTTTAATCAATGTAATGAAAATACCAATTGTTGTTCCAAAGACTCCATTTACTTTATTTATTTCAAAAAGGTTAGGAAGAAATAGGTATAGAATAGATATATTCCAACCGCCTAAGTAAAGAACTGTTACAAATAATGAAGAAACTAATAAGTTTAGATAGGAAGCAACATAAAATAAACCAAATTTGATACCTGAATATTCGGTTTGATAACCTGCTACTAATTCTTCTTCCGCTTCTGGTAAATCAAAGGGTAATCTCTCACATTCTGCTAGAGAAGAAATTAAAAAAATTATAAATCCTATAGGTTGACGCCATAAATTCCAGCCCCAAAAACCATATTTTGATTGTGCTTCAACTATATCAACTGTACTTAAACTGTTAGATAATTATAGTCGGTGATAACATCACTGTTCCCAGCGCTATTCCAGAACCGTACATGAGATTTTCAGCTCATACGGCTCCTCGAAGGTCTTAAATAAATCTAAGGACTGGATCATATTTTTGATCCTAATAGATTTCTAGGATATATAGGATACAAATCTATTAGACATTCCCAAATTTGACCAATGAAATTCTGTCTGTTATAATACTAAAAAAAGGTACTTCTGAATTAATCTTATCCTTTAAGAATTTCGGATTTTTTCTTGAGGAATAACTTAAACCCTTCAAAAAAATACTCCTTATTTTAAAAAATCAAAAGTATTTTGACTTTACATACCCATAGAGATTTCAATCTTCAATCTATCGTTTTTCAATTACCAAAAAAAAATTCGATATTCCATTAGTTCATCAATTAGGCTATAAATTCTATCTCTATTAATATGGATATAAGAAATAAAGAAATAATATGGATATAAGAAATAAAGAAAAAAAGGGGATCTCTTTTTTCTTTATTGTAATTAAATTCTTTTTTGATTCCTATTCTTCTTTCTGAAAAAAAGGACGGAAATTAAAATAATTAAATAAAGGATTTTTTCGTTTTTGATAGTTATTTCTTTAATGGGTAGAGGGACCCTACTCTGGATCGGAATCGTGGGGAGTACTGCCAGGGCATTTCTACTAATTTAAAGCCCCAATTAATATTCTTTTTTATTCTTTATTCTATTATACTACTCTTTTAAATAATTTAAAAAATATCTCTTACTAATCCTTTATGTATCTTGGTGTTCCTAACCAGCCACCCATTTTTTCGCAGTTGGCAATCGCCTGTTACCATTATGATAATACATACATAGATTTTTCTTTTGAGCCCGCTTCAAGTCAGGATGAAAAGTCAACCAATCTTGGGGCAAATCTTTTTCGTTTTCGTATATTTTTTCTGCCTTACTCTTGTACATAGGAAATGAGTCTCTATTTTTTTTTACTGCAGATTTCGAAGCAGTTTTCTTTCACTCATATAACTATCCAATTTAGTTCATTAATCCAAAAGATGAATCAAAAAATGAAGATACCTATTCAATTCATTTCACCTTCTTCTTAAAAAAAAGAAATAAAGAATATAGGGAAAGTTTTTTGTTTCGCCGAATCGCACGTAGACATATGGATAATACACAGAGAGTTAATGGTATTTCATAACTAATTGATTGAGCAGCGGCTCGTAGACCACCTAAAAAGGAATATTTATTATTTGATCCATATCCTGACATAAGAAGCCCAATCGGAGCAATACTTGAAATAGCAATCCATAAAAAAACACCGATAGTTAGATCAGCTAAAACAAGGCGATAGCCAAAAGGAATAACGGAATAGCTTAATAGGGTTGATATCACTGCTATAGATGGTCCGATACTGAATAAACGAGTATCCCCCCTAGATGGAAAAAGATTCTCTTTGAAAAGTAGTTTTGTCCCATCTGCTAGAGCTTGAAGAACTCCCAAGGGTCCTGCATGTTCAGGTCCAATACGTTGTTGTATCCCTGCAGATATCTTTCTTTCTAACCATACAATTACTAGTATACCTATCGTGATCCCCAATACAAGAGTCAAAATAGGGACAAGTATCCATAGAATTCCATAGACTGTGTTTAAGGATTCCAATCTCAAAAAAGAATTGAAACCTTGTACTTTTGTTGTATAAATTACGTTTGTTGTATAAATTATCATTTCAACGATCAACCTCTCCCATAATGATATCTATGCTACCTAGTATTGTCATAATATCAGCCAATTTCATTCTTTTAACTAATTGAGGAAGAATTTGCAAATTGATAAAACCAGGCGGACGAATTTTCCATCTCCAAGGAAAACCGCTTTGATCTCCTATCAGAAAAATTCCCAATTCCCCTTTTGGTGCTTCAACTCTTACATAAAGTTCTTGTTTTGGCAATTCAAAAGTAGGAGAAGTTTTTTTACTAATAAATCGATATTCAAAATCGTTCCATTCTGGATCCTTTTCTCTATCAAAGCAACGGGTTTCTAAATTCTCATAAGGTCCTCCTGGAATTCCTTCCAAAGCCTGTTGAATAATTTTTATGGATTCTGTCATTTCACCAATTCGGACTAAATAACGAGCTAATGAATCCCCTTCTTTTTGCCACTGGACGTCCCAATCAAATTCGTCGTAACACTCATAATGATCGACTTTACGAAGATCCCATTGTACTCCGGAAGCTCGTAGCATTGGTCCCGATAAACCCCAATTTATCGCTTCCTCTACACCAACAATACCTATTCCTTCAACTCGTTCTAAAAAAATAGGATTTCGCAAAATAAGTTTTTGATATTCAGCAACTCCTGTTAAAAAATAATCGCAGAAATCCAAACATTTATCTATCCAACCATAAGGTAGATCGGCAGCTACTCCTCCGATACGAAAAAAATTATGCATCATTCTCATACCTGTGGCAACTTCGAATAAATCATATACTAACTCTCTTTCTCTAAAAATATAGAAGAAAGGGGTCTGTGCACCAATATCTGCCATAAAAGGGCCAAGCCATAACAGATGAGAAGCTATACGACTTAACTCTAACATAATGACTCTGATATAGCTGGCTCTTTTCGGTACTTGAATATTTCCTAACTGTTCGGGACCATTTACTGTTATTGCTTCTGTGAACATAGTAGCTAAATAATCCCAACGGGTTACATAAGGCAAATATTGTATAACTGTTCGGTTTTCCGCAATTTTTTCCATTCCTCGGTGTAAATAACCCAATATCGGTTCACAGTCAATAACATCCTCACCGTCCAGAGTAACGATGAGTCGAAGAACACCATGCATTGATGGGTGGTGGGGGCCCATATTGACTATCATAAAGTCTTTTCTTGTAGCTCGTACATTCATAGGGGTTTCCTCAATTTATTCTTCCAGGAATTACTGAAAACGAAAAGAAGCTCATCAAAATTCAAGATCTAATAAATCAACTAATTCAAAGACTCTTCAAATTAACGAGTTTTTGACTCCCGAATATCCAACTGTCTAATTAATTCTTTATAACGTATTCTATTTTTCTTTGCCAAATAAGATAACAGCCGTTGGCGTTTGCCTAGAATTTTGCGTAAACCTCTCTGAGACAAAAAGTCTTTTCTATGTAATTCCAAATGTGAAGTAAGGATTCGTATTTTATTAGTGAAACTTACTATTTGAAATTCAACCGATCCTGTATTTTCTTTTTTTTCTTCTTGTGAAATAACTGAGAAGAATGAATTTTTTGTCATAAAACGAAACTCTTCTTTTTTCTTATTTTAAACTTTTTTTTGATCAATAATAATAAATAATACAAAACAAATTTCAGGTTATTTGTTTTGTGTATACAAAAAATCTTTACTTGTTCACTGACTTCTTTAACAATTTCTAATTTTGTCTTTTGTCAAATCGAATTTATCATTAATCAATTCAATTGTTTTTTATTCGATTAAAGATAGAAAAAAAAAGATGGTATTTTTTTCTAGATCTAATTGATATGTGATTGAATTTCATGTATCGGAGTGGAATATGGAAAGTAAAACAAGACAGGTATCCTTATTTTCGTATACCAAATCATCCATGCTATGGAATAAAAAAAATAGAATATATATATATGAAATATATCTTTACCGAATTTTCAATCGTGGATATATATGTATCCTTACCATACTGAACCGACTAGCATTATTGGTATCAAACCAATATCGATTCATACAAGCTAAATCTTCTAATCGATAATTAGGCCAAAGAAAAAACTTTAATTTAATTAGTTTTTTTCTATTAAAATGAAAATGTTTGTTTTTATTCAAAAAATGATCACAATTTTTTATATTAATTCCATTTGAAATTTCCGGATTTCTATGACTATCATTTCTATTTTTTGAATTGAAAGAAATTAGAATTCTTAATTCTTTACGACGTTTCGGGGATAAAATGTTTTCAGGAACAAGTAAATCATAATCATTTTTGTTTCTATGTCCAATTCTACGTTGATGGTTTTCAATAGATTCACTAAAATTTGTTTTATCAAAATAGCCGTTTTCTCTGCATTTTTGATTAATTTGTTGTTTGCTCTTATGAACAAAAAAAATACTTATGCTTTGATACATAATAAATTGGCCATCATTTCTTACCGATAGACGAACAGGTTCGATAATAAATATTCCCCTTTTCATTAATTCTATAAGAGTGAAACCCTTCTTAATCATTAGAATATCCAGACTCATTTCGCCTTTTTGAATAGAAGATATAAAAATTTCTTGTGAATTTGTGAGTCTAAGCAGGAGACAATATACTTTGATATTATTGATTATTTTTTGATTTAAAGAATCATCCCATTTTAATTGGAAACGTAAATACCTTTTTAGCAACAAATCGAGTTCTGCTTCTGTATTACTTTTGTATTGTTTTTTCTTTCTACGTTTTTTCATGCCTAATCCTAATTTTGCATAATCTTCTTCAACCCCCCTTTCTTTATTTGCAAGAACTGATCCAAGATCCACTCGATCCTCGAATTCTTTTTCTTGGTAGTTTTGATTCTCTAATTTAATAGGTTTTTTTTCATTAGGTAAAAAAAGATCACTATTTTTCTTTCCATTGACTTTTTTATTTTCAACAACATTTTCATTTCTATTCAAATTTAAAAGAAGTAATTCAGTTGGTATCACCCACGGTTTTATCTTATATGCATTATAAAGTGTCACAAATTTTTCAAAAAACCAAAGTTCCAAATTAGATATAGGACGATTGAGTATTTCTTCATTCATTCCCATCCAATCAAAAAGTTTTTTTTTTGAATTGATTTCTTGGCCTTGGTGAAGTGTAAGAAAAAAAAGATCTTTGTTATCCATTTTATCAATTATTTGATATTTATTAGTTCGGGTCTTAGTATTTTTTTTCTGTTTGGTTCCGGTCTCGATCCAGGACTGAATGTTGATCTTTTTTCTAAGACAAAAATGTATAATTCTCCAATCAAAAAACTTTCTATCTAAGTTTTTTTCCATAGCAATAATATCATCTTCTGTTAGAGAATTATTAATAGAAAGACCTACCAACATATCAAAAAAAGGGTTTTTAGCCATGTTGTAATTATAAGAAACCGCGTGCTTATTCTTTTTTTTTAATGGCGCTTCTTCTTCATAAATATACGACTCTTTCTTACTTCCACAAAAAATAGATTTATATGATAAAAAATTATAGATATAATTTTTTTTCTTTTTTTGTCGTGCGCGTAATGCATCCGCTTTTAAAAAATAGGTTTTTTCGTAATGAATTAATTGGTCTTTTTTCTTTTTATAGAAATTCAATTTGTTTAAATCTTGCTTTTGAATCGTGCGGTGCTGATTAATTCTATTTCGCCATTTTTGTGGCATTAACATAGACCAACGAATCGGAGATAAATCGTATTTATATTGATAATGACCCTTTAACCAGTTTTTCCATTGATTCGTTCCAGAATTTCTAACACTTTTATCTTTTAATTCGTAATGAAATAACCCTTGATTTCCAAAAAAATCTTTTATTTCATTTTTAAGAAAAAGGGGTGCGCTATGATATTGAAGTACAGATCTTAACTTATATAAGTGAGTACCGCGAGTTTGTGATAATTTGTAAAATACATATGCTTGTGATAAGGAGGATACGTCACAAAAAATTTTTGAATTTTTATTAAAAAGATTTCTACTATTAATATTAAGTGACGTTTTTACAATTGAAATTAAGTGAATTTGATTTGGGTTTGTTTTACCAATGTTACTTTCTTCATTATTGCAAATGTATTTGTTACAAATTTTTCTTTTTGATTCAAGAAAAAACTGTGGATTGATCTTCGGAATATTAATGATACCTAACAAAAAATTGATGTAGATTTTTTCAATCCAAAATTTGATAAAAAAATGTGATTTACGAATTAATCGAGCATTTTCCCTTCTTAATATTTGAGAAATTCTTTTTGATGATTTTAATTTTGTAGTATTATAAGTTATTTTGTTAGGACTAATATTTTTCTCGGAGGTTGGAAATTTTTTTTCCCTTTCTTTTGTAATCTTTTGGATTTGATTTATGATTGTGTTTCTGCGAATGATCAGATCTTTTATTTTTTTTTCTGTCTGTGAATAATTTGTCCAATTCATAGATCGAATTGGAGTGGACATTGTTTGAATTGTCACATTATTCCTTATCAAATCTTTTTCTTTTTTCGTTTCATTCAATTCATATACTTCTTTAAATCCAAATAATAGACTTGATTTTTTTTTTGATTTACAAAATTTATTTCTAATTTCTAAAAGAAATCTAATTTTTTTGATAAGCCAGTTGTTTTTTAATAAATTTGTTTTCTCTTTTAAAATTGTTATAACTAGAAAACTCTTCTTTTTTAATTTTCGAATTTTTTTGGCAAGTTTTTTAAAAACGGGTTTAAAAAGTGAAAGTCGTCTTCGGGGAGAACCAAAAGGCAGTTCAGTTTCCATTCCCCCAACAGTTAAAAAACAAAAATCGTTTTTTTTCTCTTGCTTTTTTATTGGATCTTTATGAGATAATTTTTGTTTAGATCTATGCCAGGGTTTTAAACGAAAAGGAAATAGAATCTTTATTTGAATACCGTCTGTTAACCAGTTTTTTGGAAATTCCGTTTCTGATAGTGGAACTCCATTATAGGTACATTTAACATGCATTTCTCTATTCCAATCCTTAAAATCCTCGAACCACTCTGGAAATTGAAAAAATAGCATACGAATGATATTTTTAGCTATTATTAATAAAGGTAATAGAATATATTTTCTAATATTTGATTGAATTACTAAAAGACAACCTCTTATTACTTGAGCAAAAATAATGCTATCCCAGGCTTCGGCTATTTCTACCCGAACTTTTTCCTCTCTTTTTTCTTCTTTTTTATTCTCACTTTCTTTTGTCTTTTTCTTTGGATAATTAAAATCTGAAATGGCGGATTTCGTGTTTTTATACACCCAATTTCTAAAAAAAAAATTCATTGGTTCGAAAATATCAAAAGAAAAGAGGGGGGATTTCGTTATTCTGTCTAAAAAAAGGGGCGAATGTACATTTGCTTGAAAAAATTTCCAAATAACAGTTTTACGCCTTTGTGCTCGTACCGAACCTTTTATTATGTCTCGACGAAAATCCGGTTGTTGTGAATAACGTATCAAAGCCGTTTCGTCTATTTGATCAGAATTGGCTGTATCTTTGGGATTATTATAAATATCACTATTTTGTTCATTATCAGTAAAAATCACTACACATTTGGCCTTTCGTGAACGGATCTCATGATCCTCTACCGGATTTTCTTCATTTTCTCTTTCTTGTTGTTCCAAATCGTCAATTAATTTGTATGACCAGTGAGGAACTTGTTTACTTATTTCTTTTATTGCGGTAAAATTTTTAATCATTGTTTTATT